TTCCATATATTTTAATGTAATGAGCCTACCCTCTCTTTTCTGTTCGTATTCAAAGATATTTTAAATTATCTTATACAAGACCAGAGTTTGTTCGGAGGACTCTTCTGACCAGACAAAAATCTATAATTGTCAGCAAAGTTGTTTCTTTATTTTTTATTTGTATTTGTTATGTTATTTATTATTTTTTTTTATTTAATTATTTTTTAGATTTAGTTTTTTAGTTTTATTTATTCAATATTCCTTCAATATAATATTCAAATCCAAAAATTCTCATTCTATACATAGGTTGTCGATTCAGCATTGGATAAAAAGGGGGGGTGCCTTTTTCCTTAGAAAATGGTTCATATTATTTTATCGATATGAGTGTTCTATATCGGATAAATTAGCAACTATGCATTTTTTGTTTTTAAACCATTTTAGTACTAACATAGTGGTAGAAAGAGTACCATGTTTGTTGTGCCTGGACTTCAAACAGTTTAGCTTTAACCATGTTAATGGTCCCACATTATTGGTTGATAGAGAATCAAAGTCAATTTTCCAATGAATTACGAAATGCTATGGTTCTTACATATGATTACTTAATTTATTCAGAAGTAATTCGTCGAGATCATGCACATTTTTTATCCTATTTATTTTATCCTTTTTATAATAAAAAAAAATAAAATAATAAAAAAAAAAAAATAAAGTACAGCCGGTCGGATCCAACCTATTTATTTTTGAAATACACAACTCGCACACACTCCCTTTCCAAAATAAATCAATACACCAAGTACTACGCTTAGATTTATTGGATTTGTTGCTAAAATATCGGTATTAAACCCCCAACCCCCGGCGGATGGCCAGTGGCCCAAGGAAATGAAAGAATCGGTTACACTTTTCATATACTCTCCTCTTATAGATAGGACTAACAAAGAACAGAGTTCTTTTTGTATCACTTCGCCCTCCCCTTTTTGGTTGATTTCTTTTTTTTATGGGATTTTTTAATGGGAATAGATTAAATCTATTAATTGAATTTATTTGATTTAATTTATTTATTATTTTAAATTATTTTAATTAAATCTTATTTATTATTTTATTTTTATTCTAATTAAAGTTAAAGTTTCCAGTTTCCAAGAAGACACTTATTGGGTTGGGTTCGGTCCTGGGTATTATGCCAATTGCAAAATACCTCGTTTGTTGCGTTGCAACGCATCCTAAAAAAAAGGTTTCCATTATACTAAGAACTAAAAACGGGAAGGAAGAAAACGAGAGGATCCGCTAATTACTAATCTAAAATCCATCCTTCCCGGAGGTATTCTCTCAACGAATAAGTAATTGTTAGAGTGAAATGTTGATATAATTCGAAGAAACAAATGGCAAGTCTAAGTAAAAAAAAAAAGTACATTACGTACTTTTCTTCTAGAATTAAACAAATGGATTCGCAAATAAAAGTGCTAATGCCACAACCAGTCCATAAATTGTTAAAGCTTCCATAAAAGCCAGACTTAGCAATAAAGTACCTCGTATTTTACCCTCTGCTTCTGGCTGTCTCGCAATACCTTCTACAGCTTGACCCGCAGCAGTACCTTGACCAACCCCAGGTCCAATAGAAGCAAGTCCTACGGCCAATCCAGCAGCAATAACAGAAGCGGCAGAAATCAGTGGATTCATGGTAAGCTAAGCTCCTCACACAAAAAAAAAAGAAATGGTTAATGATACAATCAACCAATTAATCATCAGAAATACTTCGAAATCTCGCTTTTAGTTCTTATACATGATGAAGTTTTTGTAAATCTATATGCATATGATTATGCATATGATTCTAGTCATTGCATTTCTTTATTCTAAACCCATTTTTCATTCAATTCTTCATTCTTTATTCTTCTACATCCTTGAGTTCAGAGTTCATCTGTTTATTTGTTCAATCCCCAATCACAGAAAAAGCGGAAGGACTTTCTATTGGAATCCCATCTAAGTGCAGTGAGCTGTGAAATGAAAAATAAATTATAAGATATAAGAGCCTCACTATAACTAGTGAATATCTAATATCACATATACATTTGTTTCTTCCATAACGTAAACCACCTATTGAATAGGATTCTAGAATTTTTTTTTGAACCATATGCGGGAGCTGGACAGACTTATAACTATTTATTACATATGCCCAGTTTCATTTTCCTAAGCTAAGCTAGCTTTTTATTTAGTCTTACGTCGTAAAAAGATAACAAACAATTCTTATTCAAATTTAAAATTGTAATATTGTAATTAACTAAACAAATATAAATAACTAAACAAAACAAAAATATAAATACAATATAAATTTATAAATTGGAGAAGTCTATAAATACCAAAATCTTAGGAAAAAGATCTAAATGATCTCTTTTTCCTAAGATTTTTTTACAATTAAATTAAATAATATGGTACATCTTTCCTGCTACGATTCTATACCATATATAAATTTTTTATCTATTATAGTTCCTCGCCGAGTCGATTATATTAAATTTAACTCCACATGAATTGGGATAAGGTTGAAAAAAAAAAACAATTTAGAAAGCTAGTCAATGATGACCCTCCATGGATTCACCTATATAAGCCGCGGCTAAAGTTGCAAAAATAAGAGCTTGAATACCGCTTGTGAATAATCCAAGAAACATGACGGGTATAGGAACTACTGAAGGTACTAAAGAAACAAGAACAACAACTACTAATTCATCAGCCAATATATTTCCGAAAAGTCGAAAACTAAGTGATAAAGGTTTTGTGAAATCTTCTAGGATGTTAATTGGTAAAAGTATTGGAGTTGGTTGAATGTATTTCCCAAAATAACTCAAACCTTTTTTTGTAAGACCCGCATAGAAATATGCCACTGACGTGGGTAAAGCTAAAGCAACAGTAGTGTTTATATCATTCGTGGGCGCAGCTAACTCCCCATGAGGTAACTGTATGATTTTCCGAGGTAAAAGAGCACCTGACCAGTTAGAAACAAAAATAAATAAGAACATAGTTCCAATAAAGGGAACCCAAGGACCATATTCTTCTCCAATCTGAGTTTTACTCAAGTCCCGAATGAATTCAAGGATATATTCGAAGAAATTCTGACCGTCGGCCGGAATGGTTTGTGGATTCCGAACAGCTATGGTAACTGAACCTAATAAGATAGCAATTACGACCCAAGAAGTGATAAGTACTTGGGCATGGACTTGTAAACCTCCTATTTGCCAATATAAATGTTGGCCTACTTCTACACCCGATATATCATATAGCCCTTTGAGTGTGTTAATGGAACATGGTATAACATTCATATTGTCCTCTGACAGAAATTGAACTTAAAAAAAAGAATTATTTTGATTCAACCATCTCTTTCTTAACTAACCCATATTAATCATTAATCGTATATTTAGGATACTAAGTAATCACATAATATCCCCAGTCCGAGTACTTTTTTTTTATCTTTTTTTTTTGAAATCCAGGAATAGTAACCGATCTAATAAATAAAATCTATGGAGTTTCCCGAAGTAATTTAATTGACTTATCTATCTTATTATTAATCATAATCAATGATTTCTTATATAACTAGAACGACTTTCACAAATTGCGGATACTAATTTGTTAAGAATCAATCGGATTGAAGCGATAGCGTCATCGTTGGCTGGAATCGAAATATCTGCGAGATCTGGGTCACAATTTGTATCGATTAAACAAATCGTCGGAATCCCCAAAATGACACATTCCCGAAGAGCCGTATATTCTTCTTGCTGATCAACGATAATTACAATATCGGGTAACCCTGTCATATATTTGATCCCGCCCAGATATGTTTGCAAGGTGGATAATTGTCTCTTCAACATTGCTGCATCCCTTTTGGGGAGACGGTTAAGTTTCCCCATCCTTTGTTCGGCTCTTAAATCCCTGAACTTTTGAAGTCTCGTTTCCGTAGTAGACCAATTCGTTAACATACCACCAAGCCATTTTTTATTAACATAATGGCACCGAGCCTTTATTGCAGCGGATGCTACTGAATCAGCTGCTTTATCTTTTGTACCAACGATTAAAAAGTGTTTTCCTCTACTTGCTGCATCAAAAACTAAATCACAGGCCTCTGATAAAAAACGCGCAGTTCTCGTAAGATTTGTAATATGAATACCTTTACGTTTTGCGGAGATGAAAGGTGCCATTCTAGGATTCCATTTCCTAGTACCATGACCAAAATGAACTCCTGCTTCCATCATTTCTTCCAAATTAATGTTCCAATATCTTCTTGTCATTTTTCCCCATACTTGCTCTTTGTTTTTTTTTTAAAACAAAGAGACGAGGTATCTGAAATAAATAATTGTTCCGATGGAACTTTCTACCGAGGATTGACCGTTGATACACGATCCAAACCATTAATTCCTTTTAATTCATTATGATCTTATCAAATAATAAAATTGGACTAGCTAATGAAATTATAATTAAATTAAAAAACGAGTTTCCTTTTAGGAATCATTAATTCGTGTCAATGATTGTTTGATGTCTCATGGAAATTGTTTGGGACGCAAGAACTAAAAAATTCTCTATGGTGAAATAAGATATCTCTCATCTTTCCTTCGAACAAATTCTTCTTTTTGATTGCCACATGAATGTTTTTGTGTTGCCTTGAATGATGCACTAATTTTTTGAATCCGGTACCAACAGGTATAATTCCCCCCAGGACAACATTTTCTTTCAGGCCTTTCAACCAATCAATACGACCTCGTAAAGCAGCCTTTGCTAAAACTCGAGCAGTTTCTTGAAAACTAGCTTCGGATATGAAACTTTGAGTATTAAGAGATGCCCTCGTTATTCCCAATAAGATTGCTTGATAACAGATCGCTTCATCCAAAACACGCCCTGCTCGTTCCGCTCTTAACAATCCGATTAGTTCTCCGGGTGAAAAAACATTAGACATTCCATCTTCTGAAACCAACACTTTTGATGTTACTTGACGGACAATAATCTCTATATGTCTATTATGGATCTGTACCCCCTGAGATCGATAAACCTTTTGGATCTTATTAACCAAAGAGATACGGCTTTGGGCGATGGTTAGCTCCGTACTAATCAAGAATCCCCAAGGGATTCCAAGAATTCTTGATATACGTTCATTCCAACCTTTAACCCTCTTTTCGAGATTTATCGATATTGAATCAATCGAACGCACTTCTAACACTTGTTCCACTTTTGGAAGACCTTGCGTTATGTCACCAGATTTTGATTTTTCATATATAAATGTAACTAATGTATCTCCCTCGTGAAGTGTTTCTCCATAATGACCATGAACCGTTGCTCCTGGAGTAGCCAAATAGGGCTTGGCTGATCTTATTACTAAGTAGTCAACATGAACAATTAGAACTTGACCAGATTTTTTCTGTGATCCGTATTTGAATAGACATACATTTTCACAAAAAAATTGTCCAAGGCTAATAATTGTGGATGTCTCATCACAATAATCGTGGTGGAGAAAACGCCAATTTAAATCGAATGGATTAAAAATGATGTTACTGCACGGATCGGGATTATAAATCCCCCTATTTTCATCTATTAAAAAATATTTAAGTACTTGGAAAGTCTGACTAAATTTGTTAAGTAACAAATATTTCTTTAACAGAATCTGATTATAAGTTATTAAATGGCAAGATGAATAAAAATTCGCAATTTTGAGTACTACTGTACCTAAGGGGCCTAACGAATTCCTAATTGGAATTATAGGATCCGCTTTAATTGATTCTTTTGTCACATTGTTATATTTCAAACCATTGAATGGACCAATTCGAGAATAGTTGGATGATAACAAAATTTTCAAAGATTGGCATTCCTTTTTTTGATTCAACAACGTACCACTGGTTCCTTTATGTTTGGTAAGTGATTTAATCTTTACCTTGGAATAAAAAGGATTAATATTGGTGTAATCTAATCTATTATGGTTAATCAATCCTGAACCCGCCGTACAATTTCTTTTTCCGGTATACAAAATAGGGGACTTGACTAGCTCAATTCTTATGAAATCGCAAATTAGATCATTTGTCCTTATTTCAACAAAAGAAGCATGAACCCCCTCTATAGAACCATTTTGTTCTTGGTTCCAATCCAATACTAAACAAGTCCGAACTAATTGAATGCTTGTGTGATAAATTCCTCGAATTGGCTTGCCATTTCCATAAAGGATATAATTGACAACTCTAAGTTGGACATTATCCCCTTCCCGCAAAAGATCCTGGGGGAAAAATGTTGCTAAATTGATCCCATCCGCTATTTCATATGTGACTACGGGTCGAACCGAAACAAAATACTTTTTCTTAGTAGGTGTGATCCGTTGGACATAGATCCAATTTTTCAATTTTTTTGATTCCTTAGAATTTATTTTTTCCGTTCCCGGTGGTATCAAGATGCCGCTGTGCCTGGATATCTTATCTGTCTCTCCAGGAAAATGGATATCCCCAGAAAATATTTTTAGTTCAATACTTTTTTTTTTTCTCTCCACTCGGACCAATCCACCTACTCGGCTTCTTGTATTTAAAGTGAGTGGTGTATCCACTCCAATAATACTATTGTTCCGGACCATTATCAACGAAGATCCAGGTAAGACATGTACTTCCTCGGGAATGAAAAAAAATCGATTTACTTTCATTTGGTATTTTGGACTAAATTCTTTTGCTCCTCGATATTCAATCAAATCCTCTTTTTTGACGATTGAATCGACCTCTATAGTCCCATATTTAGTAATCCCTGAACTGTTTCTTCGGTATCGGGGATCGTCGAAATAAGCAAGAATACTATTTCTACGTAAAATACCATTTATGGGTATTTCAATCGAAACACCAAAACGGGGTATTAGTTCTTTCTCGCACTCTTGATCATATTGTAATGGAATGATCAATCTATTTCTTCGCCTCTTCGCCAAAAAATCAGAATTTTCGTGGAGAATAGAAGGATATTTTAAATTACAATGACCGTTGGATATGTTTCGATCAGGTCTTGTTGAATAATCAGGAGTCCCCCCCTTTTTTTTACTAGAAAAATTCGAACTAAACAATTTATGTCTCGCTGGATCATTAGTTACTGATAGGTCAGAGATATATCCTTCTTCGAGAGAAAAAGAATGAACATTTATTTGATCTTGATCCTTATGGAGAGAAAAACAGACAATACTGGATCTGCACGTACCTACTGCTAATATCCATAAATGACTTGTTTTTGGTAATAGATGAACATTGCCATAAGTATATTTAGGTGCATGGTAGACATCGGTACTCCAGTGCATTTCTCCCTCTGATTCAGAATAAATATGTTTTCGAACCTTCTCTTTAAAATTTAAAGTGGATGTTCCGGCACGAATCTCAGCAATCACTTGTTCTGATTTTACGTATTGATCATTTTGAACTAAAATAAAACTTTTGGGGGGAATATTTACATTATGGATAATATCCTGACTTTCAATAGTTACATACAGGTCTATAGAACATAGAAAAGCAGGATGTCCATGACGGGTACGTGTGGGATGAA